CGCACACACTCCCTTTCCAAAAAAGATCAATACACCGAAGACTACACTTAGATTTATTGGATTTGTTGCTAAAATATCGGTATTAAACCCGAAACTCCCGGCGGATGGCCAGTGACCCAAGTAAACGAAAGAATCGGTTAAATTTTTCATATAATCTCCTCTTCTAGCTAAACTATCAAAAAAGAACTCTGTCTTTTTTTTTCTTTTTTTTTCAATAAAAAGAAAATTTAATTTAATAATTTATAATTTAATTTACCTATTTGGATATTTGTAAACAGAATAAAAAACCTATTCTATTTACAAATGTATTTTCCAAAATTTTTAATTTTCAATAATAATAATGAGACTTATTAGAATTAAGCTAGAATTTGAGACCAAGTTTTATATCAATTTTAAAAAACCTAAACCTCCTTTTTTCGCAACACTCCTTAAAAAAAAGTTTCCATTAAACTAAAAGAATAAGGGGAAGGAAGAAAGCGAATCGATGTGCTAATTCCCCATCCTCAAATTAATCCTTCCCAAGGATTGTTGTCTCAATTAATAATTGTAGGAGTTAAATCTTGATAGAATTAAAAAAACTACGAAAAAAAAAAATTCAGAATTTTATGATTTCTAGGATTAAACAAAAGGATTCGCAAATAAAAGCGCTAATGCTACAACCAGGCCATAAATTGTTAAAGCTTCCATAAAAGCCAAACTAAGCAATAAAGTACCTCGTATTTTTCCTTCTGCCTCAGGTTGTCTCGCGATACCTTCGACAGCTTGACCCGCAGCTGTACCTTGACCAACTCCAGGTCCAATAGAAGCAAGCCCAACAGCCAACCCAGCAGCAATAACCGAAGCAGCAGAAATCAGTGGATTCATGATAAGTTCCTCACACCAAAATAAAGAAATAGTTAATGATACAATCATCCAATGACTTAGGACTTAATTATAATTAAGTCATCACTAAGATTCATCCAGCCAAAATAACCAAAAACTTTAATTGAAATAATCTAATTATATTATTGAATCATAAGAATTACTTTGATATTAGTTACTATCCACGGAATTTTGAAAAATTCATAATATATATATATATACGACTTTTTTATGCCATTTCTTTTTTGTGAACCATTCTTTGAATTCTTCGTTCTTTTTTTTATCTTTTTTTCAGCCAAGTCACAGATAGAAAGGAAGAACTTCTAATCGAATCCTTATCTAAATCGAAATTCACAAAAGTAGTGGGGCAGATTATATAGATCTTTAACTCATATATACCTAGTCAATATCAAATATCACATATACAAGTGTTTCTTACATAACGTAAACCAACTATTCTATAATCGGACTAACCTAAAAACGAATATTAAAAAAAAAATAGTTAATGATGACCCTCCATAGATTCACCTATATAAGCCGCAGCTAAAGTGGCAAAAATGAGAGCTTGAATCCCGCTTGTAAATAATCCAAGGAACATGACAGGTATAGGAACCACTAAAGGTACTAAAGAAACAAGAACAACAACTACTAATTCATCGGCTAATATATTTCCGAAAAGTCGAAAACTAAGTGATAGGGGTTTTGTAAAATCTTCTAAGATGTTAATGGGTAAAAGAATTGGAGTTGGTTGAATGTATTTACTGAAATACCCTAATCCTTTTTTGCTAAGACCCGCATAAAAATATGCTACTGATGTGAGTAAAGCTAAAGCAACCGTCGTATTTATATCATTCGTTGGTGCTGCTAACTCCCCTTGAGGTAACTGGATAATTTTCCACGGTAAAAGGGCTCCTGACCAGTTAGAAACAAAAATAAATAAAAACAGGGTTCCAATAAAGGGAACCCATGGACCGTATTCTTCTCCAATCTGGGTTTGACTCACGTCTCGAATGAATTCAAGGACAAATTCAAAGAAATTTTGGCCGTCAGTTGGAATGGTTTGTGGATTGCGAACCGCTAGAACTGCGGAACCTAATAAGATAGAAATTACAACCCAAGACGTAATAAGGACTTGCGCATGGACTTGGAACCCCCCTATTTGCCAATATAAATGTTGGCCTACTTCTACACCAGATATCTCATATAACTCTTCTTTTATTAGTGTGTTGATGGAACATGATAAAACATTCATATTGCCCTCTGACAGAAATAAGAACTTTAAATTATTTTGATTCAAGATCCCCCCCCCTTTTTTTTACTTATTTACTTGAATTTTATATTTTAGTTTTGGATACCAACTAAACTAATCACACAATATCCCCAGTTTTTTATCTCTTTTTCTTTTGTATGATTCAGGAGTAGTAACCGATTTTATAAATCGAAATACAGGGAGCCCCTCCCTCAAAAAAAATTGATTTATTTATCTTATTATTAATCAAGAATTTTGTATATAGCTAGAACGACCCTCACAAATTGCGAATACTAATTTGTTAAGAATGAATCGAATTGAAGCTATAGCGTCATCATTTGCTGGAATAGAAATATCCGCAAGATCGGGATTACAATTTGTATCGATTAA